AAATGCGGAAAATAGTTATTTGGGAACTGTTTCAAGCAAATGTGCATTCCCCCCTTTTTTTGGACAGAATAAACAAATCCCCCCTTTTTTCGTTTGATATCTCCGGACTAATGAAACTAATTTTTAGAAATTGGATGGGAAAAGGGACAGAATTCAAAATTCTAGATTATACAGAAGAACAGACAAAAAAAGGAGAGAAAAAAGAGAAGGACAAAAAAGAAGAGAACAAAAGAAAGGAAAAAGCACGGATAGAAATAGCAGAAGCCTGGGATACCATTCCATTTGCACAAGTAATAAGAGGCTCTATGTTAATAACTCAATCGATTCTTAGAAAATATATTATTTTACCTTTATTGATAGTAGCTAAAAATATGGGTCGTATGTTATTATTGCAACTTCCTGAATGGTCTAAGGATTTACAGGAATGGAATAGAGAAATGCATGTTAAATGTACCTATAATGGTGTTCAATTATCAGAAACCGAATTTCCGAAAAATTGGTTAACAGACGGTATTCAGATAAAAATCCTATTTCCTCTCTGTCTGAAACCTTGGCACAGATCTAAGCTGCAAACCTCTCATAGAGATCTAATGAAAAAAATAAAAAAAAAAGATGATTTTTGTTTTTTAACGGTTTGGGGAATGGAAGCTGAACTTCCTTTTGGTTCTCCCCGAAAAAGACCTTCTTTTTTTGAGCCCATTTTTAAAGAACTCAAAAAAAAAATTAAAAAATTGAAAAAGAAATATTTTCTAGTTTTAAGAGTTTTAAAGGGAAGAACAAACTTTTTTCTAACAGTCTCAAAAGAAACAAAAAATTGGGTCATCAAAAGTGTTCTATTTATAAAAAGAATAAGAAAAGTACTTTCAAAAGTAAATAAAATTCTGTTATTTAGATTGAGAGAAGTATATGAATTAAGTGAAACTAAAAAAGAAAAAGATTCTATAATCAACAATCAGATAATTCATGAATCGTTTAATCAAAGTCGATCTACAGATTGGACAAATTATTCCCTGACAGAAAAAAAACGGAAGGATCTGACTGATAGAACACGCACAATTAGAAATCAAATAGAAAAAATTACAAACGACAAAAAAAAAGTAACTCCAGGAATAAATATTAATTCTAACAAAACAACTTATAATGCCAAAAGACTAGAATCACTAAAAAATATTTGGCAAATATTAAAAAGAAGAAATGCTCGATTAATCAGTAAATTACATTATTTTATAAAAATTTTCATTGAAAGAATCTACATAGATGTCTTTCGATGTATCATTAATATTCCCCAAATCAATATACAACTTTTTCTTGAATCAACAAAAAAAATGATTGATAAATACATTTACACTAATGAAACAAATCAAGAAAGAATTAATAAAACAAATCAAAATACAATTCACTTTATTTCGACTATAAAAAAGTCACTTTATAATATTAGTAATAGTAAAAGGAATTCACCTATTTTTTGTGACTTATCCTCCTTGTCACAAGCATATGTATTTTACAATTTATCCCAAACCCACTTGGATAAATTAAGATCTGTTCTTCAATATCACGGAACATCTTTTTTTCTTAAGACTGGGATAAAGGATTCTTTTGGAACACAAGGAATAATTCATTCTGAATTAAGATATAAGAAATTTCGGAGTTATGGAGCGAATCAATGGAAAAACTGGTTAAGGGGTCATTATCAATACGATTTATCTCAGATTAGATGGTCTAGATTAATCCCACAAAAATGGCGAAATAGAGTCAATCAATGTCGTACAGCTCAAAAGAAAGATTTAAAGAAATGGAATTCATATGAAAAAAACCAATTACTTTATTACAAAAAACAAAAAGATTCTGAAGTATATTCATTATCGAATCAAAAAGATAATTTTCAAAAATACTTTAAATATGATCTTTTATCATATCAATCTATTAATTATGAAACTAAGAGGAACTCATATATTTCTGTTTATGGATCACCATTACAAGTAAATACGAATCAAAAGATTTCTTATAATTACAACACACCTAAAGGCAAATTATTTGATAAATGGGGGGGTATTCCTATCAATAATTATCTAGGAAGAGGTGATATTATGTATATGGAAAAAAATCCAGATAGAAAATATTTTGATTGGAAAATTCTCAAGTTTTGTCTTAGAAAAAAAGTCAATATTGAGGCCTGGATCAAGATCGATTCCAACAGTAATAAAAAAACTAAGATTGGAACTAATAATTACCCAATAATTGATAAAATTGATAAGAAAGGTCTTTTTTATCTTACAATTCATCAAGATCTAGAAATCAATCCACCCAATCATAAAAAAATCTTTTTTGATTGGATGGGAATGAATGAAGAAATACTAAATTGTCCTATATCCAATCTGGAACTTTGGTTCTTCCCCGAATTTGTGCTACTTTATAATGCATATAAAATGAAACCGTGGATTATACCAAGCAAATTACTTCTTTTAAATTTGAATATAAATGAAAATGTTAGTGAAAATAAAAACGTCAATGGAAAGCCAAAAGGGAATTTTTTTATACCATCGAATGAAGAAAAAAAATCTTTTGAATTAAAGAATCGAAATCAAGAAGAAAAAGAACCCGCAGATCGACGAGATCGTGGTTCAGATGCACAAAACCAAAGAAATCTTGGATCCCTTCTCTCAAACCAACAAAAAGATATTGAAGAAGATTATGCGCGATCAGACATGAAAAAACGTAAAACGAAAAAACAATACAAGAGCAACACGGAAGCAGAACTAAATTTCTTCCTGAAACGATATTTGCTTTTTCAATTGAGATGGGACGATGCTTTGAATCAAAGAATGATCAATAATATTAAGGTATATTGTCTCCTGCTTAGACTGAGAAACCCAAGAAAAATTACTATATCCTCTATTCAAAGAAGAGAAATGAGTCTGAATATAATGCTGATTCAGAAGAATTTACCTCTTACAGAATTGATGAAAAAAGGGATATTGATTATCGAATCGGTTCGTCTGTCTGTAAAAAATGATGGACAATTTATTATGTATCAAACCATAGGTATTTCATTGGTTCATAAGAGTAAACGCCAAATTAATCAAAGATATCGAGAACGAGGATATGTTGATAAGAAGAATTTTGATGAATCTATTTCAAAACATCAAAGAATGACTGGAAATAGAGATAAAAATCATTCGAATTTACTTGTTCCTGAAAATATTTTATCATCTAGACGTCGTAGAGAATTGAGAATTTTAATTTGTTTCAGTTCAACGAATAGAAATGGTGTGAATAGAAATCCGGTATTTTGTAACGAGAACAACGTAAAAAACTGGAGTCCATTTTTGGATGAAAGTAAACATCTTGATAGTGATAAAAATGAATTAATTCAATTAAAGTTCTTTCTTTGGCCGAATTATCGATTAGAAGATTTAGCTTGTATGAATCGCTATTGGTTTGATACGAATAATGGCAGTCGTATCAATATGTTAAGACTACGTATGTATCCACGATTAAAAATTGGTTAATGTTAATACCGTATTTTTCCTATATATCCTATACCGTATATGGTATATGAAAGTAAACAGATGTACACATACCTTGTCTTACATCCCATTCTAATATACGTCAATAAAGTATCAATTAGATAAAAAGTGAATTGAATCAACAAAATCTTCTTCATTTTCGGTTTAAATATAAATTATTCGCTTTTGTGAGTGCAAAAACGTACCATCCTTTTGTATCCCTATTCGAATCCAATTTGATTAATTCATTTTAATTGATAAAATTAGGAGTCGATAAAGAAATTAAGATCATTATGTATATCACATTCAAATTACTGGCATTATTATTTCTGATCGATAAAATTACATATCTGTAAAGTCAAAAAAGGAGGAGGAAATTCTTTTATGGTCAAAAATTCATTCATTTCCGTTACTTCACAAGAAGAAAAGAAAGAAAACAGGGGGTCTGTTGAATTTCAAGTAGTCAGTTTTACCAATAAGATACGGAGACTTACTTCACATTTGGAATTGCACAAAAAAGACTATTTATCTCAGAGAGGTCTACGGAAAATTCTGGGAAAACGTCAACGGCTATTGGCTTATTTGTCAAAAAAAAATAGAGTACGTTATAAAGAAATAATTGGTCAGTTGGATATTCGAGAGATAAAAACTCGTTAATTTGAAGAATCTTTTTGATCGTTTAAATTTTGATGAACTTCTTTTTTTTCACTTTCAGCAATTCATGGAAGAATGAATGGGGAAAAACCTATGACTGCACCAGCTACAAGAAAAGACCTCATGATAGTCAATATGGGTCCTCACCACCCATCAATGCATGGTGTTCTTCGACTCATCGTTACTCTAGATGGTGAAGATGTTATTGACTGCGAACCAATATTGGGTTATTTACACAGAGGAATGGAAAAAATTGCAGAAAACCGAACAATTATACAATATTTGCCTTATGTAACACGTTGGGATTATTTAGCTACTATGTTCACAGAAGCAATAACTGTAAATGCACCAGAACAGTTAGGCAATATTCAAGTACCTAAAAGGGCGAGCTACATCAGAGTCATTATGTTGGAGTTGAGTCGTATAGCTTCGCATTTGTTATGGCTTGGCCCTTTTATGGCAGATATTGGGGCACAGACCCCCTTCTTCTATATTTTTCGAGAACGAGAATTGATATATGACCTATTCGAAGCTGCCACCGGTATGCGAATGATGCATAATTATTTTCGTCTCGGAGGAGTAGCTGCTGATCTACCTCATGGATGGATAGATAAATGTTTAGATTTTTGCGATTATTTTTTAACAGGGGTTGCTGAATATCAAAAGCTTATTACACAGAATCCTATTTTTTTAGAACGAGTTGAAGGAGTAGGCATTATTGGCGGAGAAGAAGCAATAAATTGGGGTTTATCAGGACCAATGCTACGAGCTTCCGGAATACAATGGGATCTTCGTAAAGTTGATCATTATGAGTGTTACGACGAATTTGATTGGGAAGTACAATGGCAAAAAGAAGGGGATTCGTTAGCTCGTTATTTAGTACGAATCAGCGAAATGACAGAATCTATAAAAATTATTCAACAGGCTCTAGAAGGAATTCCAGGGGGGCCCTATGAGAATTTAGAAATCCGACGCTTTGATAGAGTAAGGGATCCCGAATGGAATGATTTTGATTATCGATTCATTAGTAAGAAACCTTCTCCGACTTTTGAATTATCACAGCAAGAACTTTATGTAAGAGTCGAAACCCCAAAAGGAGAATTGGGAATTTTTCTGATAGGAGATCAGAGTGTTTTTCCCTGGAGATGGAAAATTCGCCCACCCGGTTTTATCAATTTGCAAATTCTTCCTCAGTTAGTTAAAAAAATGAAATTGGCTGATATTATGACGATACTAGGTAGCATAGATATCATTATGGGAGAAGTTGATCGTTGAAATGATAATTGATACAACAGAAGTACAAGCTATCAATTCTTTTTCCAGATTGGAATCCTTACAAGAGGTCTATGGGATCATATGGATGCTTGTCTATATTTTGACTACTGTATTAGGAATCACAATAGGTGTACTAGTAATTGTTTGGTTAGAAAGAGAAATATCTGCAGGGATACAACAACGTATTGGACCTGAATACGCCGGACCTTTAGGAATTCTTCAAGCTCTAGCAGATGGTACAAAATTACTTTTCAAAGAGAATCTTCTTCCATCTAGAGGAGATAATCGTTTATTCAGTATCGGACCATCTATAGCAGTCATCTCAATTCTACTAAGTTATTCAGTAATTCCTTTTGGATATCATCTTGTTCTAGCTGATCTAAGTATTGGTGTTTTTTTATGGATTGCCATTTCCAGTATTGCTCCCGTTGGACTTCTTATGTCAGGATATGGATCAAATAATAAATATTCCTTTTTAGGTGGTCTCCGAGCTGCTGCTCAATCAATTAGTTATGAAATACCATTAACTCTATGTGTGTTATCAATATCTCTACGTGTGATTCGTTAAGAAATAAATTTTCCCTATTTTTTTTCTTTCTAGGAAGGAAGTTAAATAAGTTGAATATCCATTTTCATTTTTTTATTCATCATTCAGGCTGATGAACTAAACCAGATAGTTATATGAGTGAAAGAAAACGGCTTATAAATTTGCGGTAAAAAAATGGAGTCTCATTACCTATGTACAAGAGTTAAATGAAAGTAAATATAAGCAGTAAAGATTGGTTACCCCAAGATATTGGTTGATTAGTCATCATGGCTTGAAGCGGGTTCAAAAGATCAACTGTATAGAGGTTTTACTATTAATTACCATACATATACGTGTATTACCATAACAGGAGATTGGGCAAAAATGAGTGGATGGCTAGGAACACCAAGGTACACAAAGGATTCGTAATGGAGATTATGTAAGTTATCCAACAGGATATTTCTGTGCATAAAAGGAATTTTAATTGGGGCTTTAAGTTAGTAGAAATGATCAAGAAGTACTCCCCACGATTCCGATCCAGAGTATACTCCTATCCACCGATTAAAGAAATAACTATCAAGAACGAACTAATCCTTTACTTTGTTTTAAAATCCCTTTTTATGAGAAAGGAGAATAGGAACGAAAAAATAGAAAGAATGTAATTGCAATAGAAAAAAGAGAGCTTTTCTTATTCTTTCTTTACTATATAATATAGATATTTAGACCTATATACCTATTTTTAGAGATAAAATTCTTGTCAGGATTCCTGAACTAATGCAAGGTCTAATTCTTTTTCGTAATCGAAAATGCTAGGTTGAAATATCTATTGATATTTCTACAAGAAGAATTTTATTCAAGGATTAAGTTATTATTCAACAAAGAAAATTTGGAAATTATTAAAAGATGAGATCAATTCAGAAGCACTTTATATTCAATATTTTATATGAAATATAAAAAAATAGAAATATATATAGCAGACAGAATTCCATTGGTCTAATTCGGGACCTTAGGATAGATTTGGATTCTATATATCCTACAAACATAGCAAGATAAATAATAGTGAGTGGGTCCTTAGATTTATTTGTGACCTTCAAGGAGCCGTATGAGATGAAAATCTCATGTCCGGTTCTGTAATAGCGATGGGCACAGTGATGTTATCATCGACTATGATTATCTAACAGTTCAAGTACAGTTGATATAGTTGAAGCGCAATCAAAATATGGTTTTTGGGGATGGAATTTGTGGCGTCAACCTATAGGGTTTATCATTTTTCTAATTTCTTCCCTAGCCGAGTGTGAAAGATTGCCCTTTGATTTGCCAGAAGCAGAAGAAGAATTAGTAGCAGGTTATCAAACCGAATATTCAGGTATCAAATTTGGTTTATTTTACGTTGCTTCATATCTGAATCTACTGCTTTCTTCATTATTTGTAACAGTTCTTTACTTGGGGGGTTGGAATCTTTCTATTCCGTACATATTTGTTCCTGAGCTATTTGAAATAAATAAAGCAGGTAGAGTCTTTGGAACAATAATTGGTATC